ACTTTCATACAATATCTTAATTGAATTATATGTAATGATCAATAAATTGAATTTTATTCTATATATATACGTATCAAAACCTTAGCAAGAATATATTCTCTAAATTAGATATTTGAATTAGAATTGACGATCAACCAATACCAGCATTATTCTTTATTAGTATCGAATAAAAATTTAAATGGGGCGTAGCCAAGTGGTAAGGCAACGGGTTTTGATCCCGGTATTCGGAGGTTCGAATCCTTCCGTCCCAGATCATATTCCACTCTAAATATAAATTTGATTAGAATCAAAATAAGTAGAATAAAATAAGATTCTTGTGAACAACTTTCTGCTTATGTTTAAAAGTCTAATATTGAATAGAATGCGATGCTTATTTCTTTTTTTTATGATTTTTGATTCCTATCTAATTTTTAAAGTAGATTGAAATTAATTAGAAAGGGGACGTCTTAAGTTGAATATCTTTGTTTGTCCAAATTTCATTAATAAATAATAAAATTACGCGATCTATTTTATTTGAACTTTTAAGTATTTCGTGTTTGACTCTAATGAATAATTAGGAAGGAGTGGGAAGAATTGAGATAGAGGAATTCATTCATTTTATTCACTTTCCTTTTTCCTTTATTTCTTTTATGACAATTTTATAGAAAGATTACTGAATCTTAAGTTAAACAAAATATGAAAATACATATATAAAACTAGGAAATACATAATATATATGTATATATTATTATTGCTCTATAATTGCTCTATAATTCTATTTCAGTAAGAGCAGTTTTTCGTTGTGAAACAAAAATTTTATGATCTCTTAAATTGAAAGGGAAAATTTCAATATCTAACCATATTTAACATAGAATATCTATAAGAGTAACAATTGTTTAATCTATCTGATAGATATAGGTAGGAATTATTCTTTTAGCTATTTTATAAAATAAGAATCGAAAAAATAAGGACTCAAATCTTCCCTCCTATCAGTCTTTTTTATTCATTTCATAAAAATAAACGAAAAAATTGAAGTTATTCCCTTTTTTATTTATATTTTATTATATAATAATTTTGATAATTAAAAAAAATCTTGCATTTATACTATACAATAAAATTGGAGTTACGTTGAATTCGTGCTAAAACCTCTTCAGAAAAATTTCTATCCATCTATCTAGAAGAAACGCGATAGATTACTATGTAGCGAATGCACCAATGATTATTCACGATTCCATAATTGAATCAATTCCATACTGGTTCCAAATTAGAGAAATGTTATGGTAAAACTTCGTTTGAAACGATGTGGTAGAAAGCAACGTGCGACTTGAAAGACATGATCCATTGTGGATTTTTATATCCACCATTTTATATAAGAAAGAATGAAAGTGCTCTTGACTCGACATCATTTATTCTGTTTAGCTAGAAACCCCATTGGGTTGTAATGGAAATAGTCCATGATGGAGCTCGAGTAGAAAGTATTGATTCATTTCTCCGGGGCAAGGGTCTATGGTTAATGCCAATCAATAAATTGGAACAACTTCGTAAGTATATCGTTGATAGAGAAATCGAAAGGGTTTTATGTTCCCAATTTTAAAAAAATCTTTCCATACAAAGTGTATCACATAAGAATCAACCCTTTCGATGATTCTTTACTAGAAATCAATTGCAAAAAAAGGTATGTTGCTGCCATTTTGAAAGGATTAAGAATCACCGAAGTTATGTCTAAACCCAATGATTTAAAACAAAGATTAAAGGATCCCAAAACAAGAAAAGATCTTTTCCATTGTTTCCATAATCGGATCATAATAAAAAAAAAATTCAAATAGATTTGAAATGAAAGAAACAAAAAGGGGTTTAAAGACCACTCAATAAATGAAATGCTTAAATATTTTCTTTTGAGCCACTTGAGAGTTATCTAACTTGAGTTATGAGTACAAATGATTTTTTTTAAAGAAGTAAGAATAAAAAGGGGGGATTTAAACCAAAATCCAATTTATTTAACCATTTTATAGACCCATTTGTGATTGTATGTAATCCTATACATTTAAGTAGAACTTAGAATCATTTTTAACGAGCCGTACGAGGAGAAAACTTCCTATACGTTTCGAGGGGAGGTTATTTTTTTACATCTATCCCAATGAGCCGTCTATCGAATCGTTGCAATTGATGTTCGGTCCCGAAGAGAAGGGCGAGATCTTCGGAAAGTGGGTTTTTATGATCCGATAAAGAATCAAACTTATTTAAATGTTCCTGCTATTCTATATTTCCTTGAGAAAGGTGCTCAACCTACAGAAACGGTTCAGGATATTTTAAAGAAAGCGGGGGTTTTTAAGGAGTTTCACTTTCACTCTAATCAAACGAAATCAAATTAAGGAAATCAAAAAAATAATAGAGAATAATAGAGTAATAGAGAAAGATTGTATAAAACTATATAATATATAAGATAATATATAAGAGTCATCACTCCCCTATGTTCTATAAACAGTAAAACCAGAATTTCTTCATTTATTGATCCTAGAAA